ATTAATTAGTTACGTTAATTCTGACTCCTGAGATAGTGCAGATGCCAAAGACGATGAATTGAGTTCTTTTTATCCTTCTCTATTTTTGTTCATACCACCTATAATGATTGATAATTCACCAATTTTCAATTGAATTTTTTAATTCTTGGAACTAGTTATCTTTCTCTATTTCTAAAAAAAATTTTCAATTGAAATTTAGGGAAGTACTTTAGAAACATATGTATAAAAAAACATATTTTATTGAGTCCCTTCATGCTTACTATAACTAGTTATTTCGGTTTTCTACTAGCAGCTTTAACTATAACCTCAGTTCTATTTATTGGTCTAAGCAAAATACGACTTATTTGAAATTAATGGAATGCAGATTTTTTTATAAAAAAAGGTTTTCGGTGGTATTTCATATGTTCAATAGTTGCTTACCGTGTTAATTACCCAATTTTGGTCATTCAGATTCATCGGCAATACAGATTAAGAGCTAGGAATAGATAGTACCTCTCTTTTCTCCCTTTCAAAAATGAAAACAAAAGAAAATTGAAATGATTGAAGTTTTTTTATTTGGAATCGTCTTAGGTCTAATTCCTATTACTTTAGCTGGATTATTCGTAACTGCTTATTTACAATACAGACGTGGTGATCAGTTGGACTTTTAATTAATTAACATCTCGTTTTTTTACTGACCTCCTTCTTGCTTTCCTATGTGGGAGGTCTAATTCCGATTGCTGCTCAGTAATTTTGAACAGTGGAATTTTGACACAATCTAATAAACAAGAGTGAAATCACGCTCTGTAGGATTTGAACCTACGACATTGGGTTTTGGAGACCCACGTTCTACCGAACTGAACTAAGAGCGTTTTTCTTGTTTTTTTCTAAAAAACGAAAAGGCTAGAAAGAGGGCATTCTTTAACCCGACTCGATTTTGTACGTATATACTATATCCTACATAGTATATCATAAATTTCAGAATTATATGTATGTCCGATTTTATTAAAAAAATCGATCAAAACAGATACCTCGTTACTGCTCTTCTGAGCAGTAATAGGTAGGGATGACAGGATTTGAACCTGTGACATTTTGTACCCAAAACAAACGCGCTACCAAGCTGCGCTACATCCCTTTCAATTGGTTTACAGTGTCATTGTAGAGAATTCCTGTCTTGTTTTCCACATCCTTCTTCTTTTTTTATTGGTATATCAAATTCATTTATTCTTTTTTCTCGCATTTCTCATATCAGATAACAAAGATATAATTAAAAAATTTATTTTTTTTTTACAAAAATTCTCTCAATTTAAATTTTACATAAAAAGGCGTTTACGTTTTCAAATGGAATCTATAAGATCGTTCTAGTAGACAATATTTAAATTATAATTTTGAAAGCGGGGGGACGGAAGTTACGTATACAAATACAAGAACTTCTTAATTACATGTACATCTGTAGTTATATATATTACTATATATAATGTAATACAATAAAGAAGAAAGAAGGAGGATTTCAAATGCGAGATCTAAAAACATATCTTTCCGTAGCACCGGTACTAAGTACTCTATGGTTCGGTTCGTTAGCAGGTTTATTAATAGAGATTAATCGTTTATTTCCGGATGCATTAACATTTCCCTTTTTTTAATTCTAGTTATTAACATCAGAAAGGGGTGAAAATTTTAGAGATACAATCAACGACCGGGGACCCCCCCCTTTTTCTAATTAATTTTTTATAATAAATTAGAAAAAGGGGGGGGGGGGAGGTCATAAAAACGAGGGTTCAGGATCCAATTAAATTAGTAATAGAACGAAAAAAATGTTGCTAGGGAAAGAGTATCCTATGAGATACTTAAAAAAATACTGTACAAAGATTTTCAATATAGTTTTCACAAAATCATTGTATTACTTAATTATTTTATTTTTATTTAATTACTAATTAATAAAATATTCATTGCAACGAAATATTTCAGAAATTTTTTTAGTTAACAGCTTCTATTTTTTTGGTTCTTGTTCTTTCTGGATCCTAAAATTAAAATAGAAGATTGAGGTGAATCATAAATCCAAAGGAGGTTTCATGGCCAAGGGTAAAGATGTTCGAGTAACAATTATTTTGGAATGTACCAGTTGTGTTCGAAATGATATTAAGAAAGAATCGGCGGGAATTTCCAGATATATTACTCAAAAGAATCGGCATAACACCCCCAGTCGATTGGAATTGAGAAAATTCTGTCCCTATTGTTATAAACATACAATTCACGGCGAAATAAAGAAATAGATCAAATTGAGTGTTTGTATGTCAACTTTTATTTTAAGAACAGGAATAATGCTCGTATCTATATATTATTATATATATATAAATATAAACAAATAAATCAATAGAAAGAAATCTAATCCTATATTTTTAATTCTATATAGAAACTCTATCCTATATAGAAATAGCAATCGTTTTTATTTTGATCCGACCAAAATAGGATTTTAGAGATAAGGAATAAAAAATTATGAATAAATCTAAGCGACTTTTTACTAAATCCAAGCGATCTTTTCGTAGGCGTTTGCCCCCGATCCAATCGGGGGATCGAATTGATTATAGAAACATGAGTTTAATTAGTCGATTTATTAGTGAACAAGGAAAAATATTATCTAGACGGGTGAATAGAGTGACTTTAAAACAACAACGATTAATCACTATTGCTATAAAACAAGCTCGTATTTTATCTTTGTTACCTTTTCTTAATAATCAGAAACAATTTGAAAGAAGTGAGTCGACCCCTAGAACTACTAGCCTTAGAACCAGAAAAAAATAGACTTATTCTTGAATTGAATAACAATTCCAATCTGAAGGAATTAAAAAAGAGATGAATGTTTTGTTTTGACGACTTTTTTATAATACTAATTTCTACTCTACCTTCCCCGAGCTCATTCTCCTTAGAACTCTATTTCAAAAATTTTCGTGGGTTTCTTCCAATCCCCTTATTTTTTTATGTCATTCGAAATTGTATAAAGACAACTCCTATTTAATAGAGCTATTTGTGCAAGTATTTTCCGATTAAGAAGTAATTGCTTCTTGTACAGATTGTGTATGAATTGGTTATAACTATAGAATACCCCCATTTCGTGAATTACGGCATTTATTCGAGTGATCCATAAACGGCGAAAATCTCTTTTTCTTTTACCCCTATCCCGATGAGCCGAAACTAAAGCTCTTATTCTCTGTTGAGTCATAGTTCGTGTAAGTCGTGAATGAGCCCCTCGAAAGCTTGATGCAAATAAACGAAGTTTTGTTCTACGCCTCCGAGCTATATATCCGCGTTTAATTCTAGTCATTGAATAAATCAAACTTTGATGAATAACTAATTCTTTTTTTAGTTATTCTTTTCCCCTTTACTAGTCTATTAATAATCAAACGAATTATTCCAATGTATAAAAAAAATTCCAATGGCTTTTGCTACTCTAACCTTCCCCACCACTATTTTTTGCTAGGTATTTTCCTTTGCTTTGAAAGGATAAATTCCCTTGATATAAAAAAAAAGAATAACTACAAAAAGTAGTAAATAGAAATAGAATTGGATAAATAGTGGGTTCCATCGTTTCTATGGTTACTTCTAAAACGGTGAGGTCCTCTCTATACACCGGAGCTCCTTCTTTTAATTAATCAATACTATTGGTAACTTGCACAATTCACATTCTTTGGCTCTACCCCATGAATATTCCAGTAATAGGTCTTTCACAATGAGATCCCCTTTATACAGTAACGGTATTTCATTTTGAAAATTGATTTGGTCATTTACCCTGTTAGTCCGTTCTTTTCTTTTAAGAGTGGAATCTTTTTTCTAAAAAATGGAATTTCCCCCGCTTAATGGATAATCATTTGTTATCATTGGGGGTTTTCTAAAAAATGGAGTTGGTTGGATTTGCACCAATGTAAACCATAAGTTTCAGACACAATAGAATATATGAACGATCTATATTTTTTAAATAATGAATCGAGTTCCTCCATTCTATTTTATTCACAGGTACTGATCCGTGATATTTCAAAAAGAATTTCCTTTTTATGTCTCAGTCTATGATCTAAACGAGTCGCACATACACCCGAGTACATGTTCCTCGTCGCTGAGGGCATCCCCGAAGCGCTGGGGATTTCGTGACGTTTCGGATTGGCTGTCTTGTATTTCTAATAAGTTGTTTAATCGTTGGCATACGGAATCATATAAATAATGGGCTGGTTTAGATTAGTTCTAACCGGCTAATTCTGAATTACTTCTCTATCAAGATTCTCTTCAATATCAAAAAAATATTGAAGAGAATATGAAAGTAAACCTTTAATCTAAAAAGATATAAAATTAGAAATTGTAGATTTGTATGAAATCGCTCCTATTTTTTATTGAACCGCTACAAGATCAACAATTCCATGAGTTTGGGCTTCTGTTGCTGACATAAAAACATCCCTTTCCATGTCTTCGGATACAACCCATATAGGTTTGCCCGTTCTTTGTACATAAACCCTTGTGATGGTTTCGCGAAGTTTTAGTAATTCTTCCGCTTCCAAGATAAATTCTCCCGTTTGTGCCTCATAAAACGAACTTGCGGGTTGATGGATCATTACCCTGATGATATAGTTTCTATTTCGCAGAATGAGGCGGGATAAAAAAAAAAACAGAGAAAATTGAATAACCGTACAGGCTTTTTTGTGCATTGCATACGGCTCCACTATGGAATTGACTTTTTTTACCTTTCCTTTTGGCGAAAGAAAAAAAAATATAGGTTGTATTATACGCAGATCCAAAAATCATCCAATTACCATCCTTCTTTTTTTGTAGAAGTTAAAAAAATACTATGATGGTTCCGTTGCTTTATATATCATTTTTTTGATTCAGCAATCCCAAAGTGTCTTTTTTTTTTTTTTATAAATTTTGTAAATAAGCTTCCGGTGTGAAAACAAAGTTTGTGACGCTGAAATGTGCCCAAATAGGTAAGATATCATTTGAAATACCTCTTCCTTATCTCATACTACTCTTTCAATATATAATCTAATTTTTTTTAATCTAAAAAATTTCATATTGAATTCGAAGTGCCATGCTATTATTACTTAACTAATTCATATTTCCGATGGCGAAGGCATAGTATTTTTTCTCGAAAATAAAAAACTCATTGGCGCCAAGCGTGAGGGAATGCTATACGTTTGGTAATTGCTCCTCCGACCAGGATAAAGGATGCTATTGAAGCGGCCAATCCCATGCATATTGTCTGTACATCGGGTCGCACAAATTGCATAGTATCATAAATAGCCATTCCAGATATTACCCATCCACCAGGAGAGTTTATAAACAAATAAAGATCTTTGGTATCCTTTTCTATACTGAGATATATCATAAGACTAATAAGTTGATTCGAGATTTCGGTATCAACCTCTTGGCCTAAAAAAAATAATCTTTCTCGATAAAGTCGGTTGATTAGGATAAAATTTTATTCCTTAGGAGCCGTACAGGCACCTTTTGGTGCATACGGTTCAACAAAAATTGTGAAAAAATCAATGTGTCGATTCCAACCTCCCCTTTTTTCATAGAAGGTTTTTCTTTCTAACTTATAACGGAAGGGCTTGCTCCCAAAAGTAAAAGAAATTTTTAGTTTTGGCGCCTTTTATTAGATATTATAATCCTCTAATAAAACGATTGATTAAGCCTGTCAGACTCATTTGATTCATTGATTTTTTTTTTCATCGAGGTTCAGTTGAAATGGCGATGGTTTTTTCTTGTTCCTGAATGGGCTTTTTACTTTTTTTATTCCATTTTTTAGGTTTATGCTCTACCCCGAGTAAAAGGAAAAATTTGCCCGATTTTGATTTGCACATATAGGACAAATAAACTAAATACCGCGTCTTTTTTTACTACTCCTTCGTTTTTTTTTTCAATTCATTTCTTTCACATGTCTTCTGTCAAATAGTCAACAAATTTTGAATTATTTTATTTGATTTGAGCAACAGTTTTAGATAACCCTGTTTCAAATTTTTTATAGAATTTTTATCAGAATTTTGCATATCATATTAAGTAGTTAATTATAAAAATATTATATATTAATTATCAATTGGGTTTTTGCTAAACGGAGCCTGGATACTTCATTTTATTAGTCCGATCACGTAAACCATAAAAAAATTTGATAATCTAATATCAATCTAAATACTCCCTGCATTTAATTCCACTTTATTTTTTGCGCTTCGCGTTACAAATTTTTGATAATTCAATCAATCGTTTCGAGCGAAACAGAGGATATCTCGATCGAGGGAGAAAATGGGGAAATCCCATATAGCCCGATATATCTGACAAGTCGCACTATATGTCAACCCAAGATGTATCTCCTTCTCCAGGACTTCGAAAAGGTACTTTTGGAACGCCAATAGGCATGAAATGAAAAAAAAAAGAGAATGAAGTTCTCTATTTCACTTTGATGTGGAAACGTAAGATTGGGGTTTCGGTTTTTAATACTATTATCCTTTTTTCCTACTTTATTAATCATATTTCAATTAATTATATTTAATACATAAGTTGAATAAGCTTAAATAAAATATAAAATAAAAGTAAAGTAAGAGAGAATGAATAAAACTAAAGGAAATTTTTTACGAACGGGCTTCTGAATGATCAATAACAATAGCTATCTTGGTTCATATAAAATAGGATTCACCCCCATTGCGTATTGGTACTTATCGGATATAGAATAGATCCGCTTCCCTTTTTTCTATGAATTGAATTGTTCCATTATTACTAACAGAATAGAACAAATATTAATCCTTTCTCCGAAAAAATTACCTAAAAAGGGGGGGTACGTAGCATAGTTTTTTCCAATGCAATAAAGTTACATAGTGTCTATTTTTCATTGATAAAGGGGTATTTCCATGGGTTTGCCTTGGTATCGTGTTCATACTGTTGTATTGAATGATCCCGGTCGTTTACTTTCTGTTCATATAATGCATACTGCTCTAGTTGCTGGTTGGGCCGGCTCGATGGCTCTATATGAATTAGCAGTTTTTGATCCCTCCGACCCCGTTCTTGATCCAATGTGGAGACAAGGTATGTTCGTTATACCTTTCATGACTCGTTTAGGAATAACCAATTCGTGGGGCGGTTGGAATATTACAGGAGGGACTATAACGAATCCGGGTCTTTGGAGTTACGAAGGGGTAGCCGGAGCACATATCGTGTTTTCTGGCTTGTGCTTCTTGGCAGCTATTTGGCATTGGGTATATTGGGATCTAGAAATTTTTTGTGATGAACGTACAGGAAAACCTTCTTTGGATTTACCCAAGATTTTTGGAATTCATTTATTTCTTTCAGGAGTGGCTTGCTTCGGTTTTGGCGCATTTCATGTAACAGGATTATATGGTCCTGGAATATGGGTATCCGACCCTTATGGACTAACCGGAAAGGTCCAACCCGTAAACCCGGCGTGGGGCGTGGAGGGTTTTGACCCTTTTGTTCCGGGAGGAATAGCCTCTCATCATATTGCAGCAGGGACGTTGGGTATATTAGCGGGCCTATTCCATCTTAGTGTTCGTCCGCCTCAACGTCTATATAAAGGATTACGTATGGGCAATATTGAAACCGTCCTTTCCAGTAGTATTGCTGCTGTCTTTTTTGCAGCTTTTATTGTTGCTGGAACTATGTGGTATGGTTCTGCAACTACTCCCATCGAATTATTTGGTCCTACTCGTTATCAATGGGATCAGGGATACTTTCAACAAGAAATATATCGACGAGTTAGTGCTGGACTGGCTGAAAATCAAAGTTTATCAGAAGCTTGGGCTAAAATTCCTGAAAAATTAGCTTTTTATGATTATATTGGTAATAATCCAGCAAAAGGGGGGTTATTCCGAGCGGGTTCAATGGACAATGGGGATGGAATAGCTGTTGGATGGTTAGGACACCCCGTCTTTAGAAATAAAGAAGGGCGTGAACTTTTTGTACGCCGTATGCCTACTTTTTTTGAAACATTTCCGGTTGTTTTGGTAGACGGAGACGGAATTGTTAGAGCCGACGTCCCTTTTAGAAGGGCAGAATCAAAATATAGTGTCGAACAAGTAGGTGTAACTGTTGAGTTTTATGGTGGTGAGCTCAACGGAGTGAGTTATAGTGATCCCGCAACTGTGAAAAAATATGCTAGACGGGCTCAATTGGGTGAGATTTTTGAATTAGATCGTGCGACTTTGAAATCCGATGGTGTTTTTCGTAGCAGCCCAAGAGGTTGGTTTACGTTTGGACATGCTTCATTTGCTCTACTTTTCTTCTTTGGACACATTTGGCATGGTTCTAGAACCCTCTTCAGAGATGTTTTTGCTGGTATTGATCCAGATTTGGATGCTCAAGTGGAATTTGGGGCATTCCAAAAACTTGGAGATCCAACTACAAAACGACAAGCAGTCTGATGCAACATTGCTTTTTTTCTTCTAGTTTCTGTTTGCGATTTTATTTAATAGGTAGGGTACTGTAGGAATCTTTATTTAAATCGCTGCCGTTTCTTTGACTCTTTTTCTAGAGGGATACTCCCAAGTAAACAAAACAGGTATGAAAGCTATAATTGTAAACCACGATCAAATTTATGGAAGCATTGGTTTATACATTTCTCTTAGTATCCACTTTAGGAATAATTTTTTTCGCTATTTTTTTTCGGGAACCACCTAAAATTTCAACTAAAAAATGAAATAATTTTTCATTATCTTCATTGACGTAATCAGCCTCCAAATATTTGGAGGCTGATTACGTAAACTAGTCCCCGTGTTCCTCGAATGGATCTCTTAGTTGTTGAGAGGGTTGCCCAAAAGCAGTATATAGAGCATACCCAGTAAAACTTACAAGTAACCCAGATATAAAGATGGCGACTAGGGTTGCTGTTTCCATTATTATAGAATTGAAAGACCACACTGGATCTATGCTAAGATCATTTATTTACAACGGAATGGTATACAAAGTCAACAGATCGTAATGAATACAAAATAAGATTTATGGCTACACAAACTGTTGAGGATAGTTCTAGATCTGGTCCAAGAAGCACTACTGTAGGGAAGTTATTGAAACCATTGAATTCCGAATATGGTAAAGTAGCTCCTGGATGGGGAACGACCCCTTTGATGGGTGTTGCAATGGCTCTATTTGCAGTATTCCTATCTATTATTTTGGAGATTTATAATTCTTCTGTTCTACTGGATGGAATTTCAGTTAATTAGACTGAGAAGAATCTTGAAGTTCTCGCTTTTAGCTCGATACAAAAAAGTAAAGTATGTAGGTCTAACAATTTTAGCCTATTAGCCTTTGGTAGTTCGACCGCGAAATTATTTTCTGCATTGTATATTTCCGGAATATGAGTGTGTGACTTGTTAGAATTGACCCTACGGATAGTACAGAGACTGGGGTCTGTCATCTTTATCAAGATGGTTTTACTTCGTCGGATATTCATTCGAGTATCTGGAGCACGAAATAGATCAAATAGATCACAAAGTATTCGAACTATGATTCATACTTAATACTCAGACCTCGTAGCCGGACTTCTTTCCGTTCTATCTTATAAACTTTAATAAATCAAAATAGTTTTCTGCTTTTAAACTCTTATTTGGATCAAAGGACAAACGCTTCTTTGTATTTTATGTTTTTAGTCATTATAGCTTTTTTTTGATTGAATAAGTGATGATCCAATGGTTCTCACTCAGTGAACTTTGGACTTTGAAGGTTTCATTGAATTATCGTGGTTCTCGTATGAATCTGAGGTTTCAATTGATTAGTTAAGTAGGGTCTTAACAAGAGAATTCCTATCAATAATAAAGAAAACAAGAAGAAATCCCTATCCCCGTTCCATACAAATACCAAATAAAAAAAGACAATAAAGATAGGTAATCTAGAAGATTCAAGAGGCCTGTAACGATCAACACAACATAAAGACGAATGAGCTTACTTGATTTTTTGGCATTTAACCACAAAGACGAGCTTTCGCATTTTGACTCTTTCATATCTTTAAATAATATTGAATGAGAGACAAGTTTAA